TTTTAAACCTTTTTTGTGCTAACGTAGTGGTAGAAAGAGTACCATGCTATGCTGTGCCTGGACTTCAAACAATTTATCTTTAACCATGTAAAAGACCTCAACATTATTGGTTGATAGAGAAGAGAATCAAAGTTCATTTACCAATTAGTAACGAAATGCTATGGTTCTTACATAGGATTTCTGAATGAAATCCAATTACGAAGTAATTCGTCGAGATTGTGCACCTTTTGTTCCTATTTCTGCTATAAAAAAGAATACATAAATATAAAAAAAGTGCAGCCGGTGAAATCCAACCTATTCTTGAAATACACAACTCGCACACACTCCCTTTCCAAAAAAAATCAATACACCCAGAACTACGCTTAGATTTATTGGATTTGTTGCTAAAATATCGGTATTAAACTCGAAACTACCAGCGGATGGCCAGTGACCCACGGAAACAAAAGAATCGGTTATATTTTTCATAGGCTCTCCCTTTATAGATAGGACTAACAAAGAACAGAGTTCTTTTTGTATCACTCCGCTTATTATTCTTAATGGAATTTGAGAATTCTCAAATTTATTAGTTATGGTTATGTTTTTATTCTTCTCTTTTTTTTGTACATTTTTATTCTACGATGAAATGAAACATTAAACAAAAGGATTTGCAAATAAAAGAGCTAATGCCACGACCAGTCCATAAATTGTTAAAGCTTCCATAAAAGCCAGACTAAGCAATAAAGTACCTCGTATTTTACCCTCAGCTTCTGGTTGTCTCGCAATACCTTCTACGGCTTGGCCCGCAGCAGTGCCTTGACCAACCCCAGGTCCGATAGAAGCAAGCCCTACAGCCAATCCAGCAGCAATAACGGAAGCAGCAGAAATAAGTGGATTCATGGTAAGTTCCTCGTACCAAAAAAAGAAATGATTAATGATACAACCAACCGATGAATTAGTACTTAATCTACTTCTTTTTCTACTTCGACTTTTACTATTGACTTTACTACACTTATTTTTTCTTTTTTAATCTTTATCACTAAAATATATTGGTCGGAGTAGCTAAAAGCTCAAAATGGAATTCAGAATATTACTGAATTATCAGAACTACTTCGATATACCTTTTTTACTTTCTACCTTATGTAAATATATATGTATATGGTTTTAGTCATTTTCGAAAGTTAGTCAATGATGACCCTCCATGGATTCACCTATATAAGCCGCAGCCAAAGTTGCAAAAATAAGAGCTTGAATACCACTTGTAAATAATCCAAGAAACATGACAGGTATAGGAACTACTGAAGGCACTAAAGAAACAAGAACAACAACCACTAATTCATCAGCCAATATATTCCCGAAAAGTCGAAAACTAAGAGATAAAGGTTTGGTGAAATCTTCTAGAATATTAATTGGTAAAAGTATTGGAGTTGGTTGAATGTATTTCCCGAAATATCCCAATCCTTTTTTGCTAATACCCGCATAGAAATATGCCACTGACGTTGGTAAAGCTAAAGCAACAGTAGTATTTATATCATTCGTGGGCGCAGCTAACTCCCCATGAGGTAACTTTATGATTTTCCAAGGTAAAAGAGCACCTGACCAGTTAGAAACAAAAATAAATAGGAACATCGTTCCTATAAAAGGAACCCAAGGACCATACTCCTCTCCAATCTGAGTTTTGCTCAAGTCTTGAATAAATTCAAGGACATATTCGAAGAAATTCTGACCGTCGGTCGGAATGGTTTGTGGATTCCGAACAGCTATGATGACTGAACCTAATAAAATAGCAATTACAACCCAAGAAGTGATAAGTACTTGAGCATGAATTTGTAAACCTCCTATTTGCCAATATAAATGTTGGCCTACTTCTACACCTGATATATCGTATAACCCTTTGAGTGTTTTAATGGAACATGGTATAACATTCATATTGTCCTCTAACAGAAATCAAACTTAAAAAAAGTAATTATTTTTATTCAACCATCTCTTTCTCAATTCATCTATGTTCATTCATTAATTTAAGTTATGAATCGTCTATTTCGGATACCGAGAAATCACATAAAAAAAATACCAATTATTTTATCTTTTCAATATTATTTGATAGTCAAAACATAGTTCAAACTCCAAAAGATGAAAACAAAAAGAGTAACAATCAAAGAGAGTTCACCAAAAACAAACTAATCTTCTTCTTCTTAATGATAAGAGTAATGATAAGATAATCAACCTTTTTTGATATAACTAGAACGACCCTCACAAATTGCAGATACTAATTTGGTAAGAATCAATCGAATCGAAGCTATAGCATCATCGTTGGCCGGAATAGAAATATCTGCAAGATCCGGGTCACAATTTGTATCGATTAAACAAATCGTCGGAATACCCAAAATGGCACATTCTCGAAGAACTGTATATTCTTCTTGCTGATCAACGATAATTACAATATCGGGCAATCCCGTCATATATTTGATTCCACCCAGATATGCTTGCAAGGTAGATAACTTTCTCTTCAACATTGCTGCATCTCCTTTGGGAAGACAATTGAGTTTCCCCATTTTTTGTTCTGCTCTTAAGTCCCTGAACTTCTGAAGTCTTGTTTCTGTAGTAGACCAATTTGTTAACATACCACCAAGACATTTTTTATTAACATAATGACATCGAGCCCTTATTGCTGCTGATGCTACTAAATCCGCTGCTTTCTTTTTGGTGCCAACAATTAAGAATTTTTTTCCCCTACTCGCTGCATCAAAAACTAAATCGCAAGCTTCTGATAAAAAACGAGCAGTTATAGTAAGATTTGTAATATGAATACCCTTACGCTTTGCAGAGATGTAAGGAGCCATTCTAGGATTCCATTTATTAGTACCATGACCAAAATGAACTCCTGCTTCCATCATTTCTTCCAAATTGATGTTCCAATAGCGTCTTCCCATTTTCCCACACTTTATCTTCTTATTCTTTTTTTTCAAAGAGATTAAGTACCCTGTGAAATAAATAATTGTTCCGACGGAACCTTCTACCAGGATTGACCATTGATCTACGACCCAAATCATTAATTTCATTCTTTCTTTTTTCTTTCATTGATTACGAAATCCATAATTGGACCGGAGAGTTAAAGTAAAAAGAATGAACCTCTTGTTAAGAATTAGTAAATTATATTACATAAATGATTGGTCTGATGTCTCATCAAAAGTGTTTGGGGCACAAGAACAAAATAATTCTCTATGGTATAACAAAATATCTCTCATTTCCAACTCAAATAGATTCTTCCTTTTGATTTTCAAATGAATATTTTTTTCTTTCTTTGAACGATGTACTAATTTGTTAAATCCGGTACCAACCGGTATAATCCCCCCCAGAACAACGTTCTCTTTAAGTCCTTTCAACCAATCAATACGACCTCGTAGAGCAGCTTTTGCTAAAACTCGAGCAGTTTCTTGAAAACTTGCTTCGGATATGAAACTTTGAGTATTCAGAGATGACTTCGTTATTCCCAATAAGATTGCCCGATAACAGATCGCTTCGTCCAAAACGCGCCCTGCTCGCTCTGCTCGCAACAATCCAATGAATTCCCCAGGTAAAAAAACATTAGACATTCCATCTTCTGAAACCAAAACTCTTGATGTTACTTGACGTACAATAATCTCTATATGTCTATTATGGATCTGTACCCCCTGGGATCGATAAACCTTTTGGATCTTATTAACCAAAGAGATACGACTTTGGGCTATGGTTAGTTCAGCTCCAATAAAGAATCCCCAGGGGATCCCGAGAATCCTTCGGATACGTTCGTCCCAACCTTCAACTCTTCTTTCGAGGTTCATCGATATTGAATCAATTGAACGAACTTCTAAGATTTGTTCCACTTTTGGAAGACCTTGCGTTATGTCACCAGATCTCGATTTTTCATATATAAATGTAATTAATGTGTCTCCCTCAGAAAAGGTTTCCCCATAATGGCCATGGACAGTTGCTCCTGGAGTGACCAAATAGGGCTTAGCTGATCTTATAACTAAAGAGTCAACATGAACAATGAAAATTTGACCAGATTTTTTTATGCGTGATCCGTATTTCAATAGATATAGATTTTCACAAAGGAATTGTCCAAGACTAATTATTGTCCATGCCTCATCACAAGAATCGTGATGGAGAAAACACCAATTTAAATGGAATGAATTCCAAATGATATTACTGCATGGATCGGGATTATAAATCCTACTATTTTCATCTATAAAACAGTATTGAAATGGAAGTACTTGAAGCACTTGGAAAGTCTGTTGAAATTTTTCAAGTAAAAAATCTTTCTTTAAAACGACTTGATTATAAGTTCTTAAATAGTAAGATGAACAAAAATTGACTATTTTAGGCACAAGAGTACCCAAAGGGCCCAACAAATCCCTAATTGGAGTCATGGGATCCGATCCTTTTGTCGCATTCTTATATCTCGAAGTATTGAAGGGGCCAATTCGAGAACAATTGGATGATGACAAAATTAGGAAAGATTGGGATTCCTTTTTTCGATTCAACAATGTACCAAGAGTTTCCTGATGTTGGGGAAATGATTGAATCTTCGCCTTGGAATCAAAAGGATTTCTATGAATACGATCTAATTCATTATTGGAAATCAATCCTGGACCTGCCGTATCATACCTTTTTTCGGTATACAAAATAGTGGACTTTACTAACTCAATTCGGATGAAATCACGAAGTAGATCATTTACCCTTATTTCAACAAAAGAAGCATGAATCTCTTCTTCTATAGAACTATTTTTTTCTTGGTCCCAAGTCAATACTAAGCAAGCCCGAACTAATTGAATACTTGTGTAATAAATTCCTCGAATTGACTTGCCATTTCCATAAAGTATATAATTGACAATTCGAAGTTGGACATTATCCTTTTCCTGCAATAGATCCTGAGAGAAAAGTGTTGCTAAATTGATTCCATCAGCTATTTCATATGTGACCACGGGCCGAACCAAAACAAAATACTTTTTTTTTGTAGGTGTAATGCGTTGGACATAGATCCAATTTTTCAATTTTTTTGATCCTTTAGAATTTCTTTTTACCATTCCTGGTGGTATCAAAATGCCACTGTGCCTAGATATTTTATCCACCTCTCCAGAAAAATGAATATCTCCAGAAAAGATTTTCAGTTCCATACTCTTTTTTTTTCTCTCCACTCGGACTAATCCACCTACTCGACTTCTTGTATTTATATTTAAAGCAAGTCGTGTATCTACTCCAATGATACTATTGTTCCGGACCATTATGGGGGAAGATCCGGGTAAGATATGCACTTCTTCGGGAATGAAAAAAAATCGATCTACTTTCATTTGCATTTGGCATTTCGGAATAAATTCTTTTGCTCCTCGACACTCAATCAAATCCTCTTTTTTTACGATTGAATCTACTTCGACAATCCCATATTGAGTAATTCCCGAACTGCTTCTTCTATATCGCGGATCATCAAAATAAGCAAGAATACTATTTCTACGTAAAATACCATTTATAGGTATTTTAATCGAAATACCAAAACAGGGTATTAGTTTCTTTTCTTGTTCTTGATCATATTGTAAGGGAATTACAAATCTATTCCTTCGCTTTTTCGCCAAGGAATTATCTTGACGAATATAAGTAGAAGGCTCTATGAGATTCCAATGACCCTTGGTTCGATAAGATTTTGAATAGTCAAGAATTTCCCTATCCTTTTTACCAAAAGTATCCAACAATTTATGTCTTACTTGATCATTAGTCAGTGAGAGATCAAAGATATATCTTTCTTCGAGAGAAAAAGGATTAGCATTCATTTGATCTTGATCCTTGTGGAGTGAAAAAGACACTATATTGGATCTGCATAGACCTCCTGCTAATATCCATAAATGACTTGTTTTTGGTAATAAATGAACATTACTATATGGATATTCGGGCGCATGATAGCCATCAGTACTCCAGTGCATTTCTCCTTCTGACTCAGAATAAATATGTTTTTGAACCCTCTCTTTAAAATGAAAAGTGGACGTTCCGGCACGAATCTCGGCAATCACTTGTTCTGATTCGACATATTGATCATTTTGAACTAAAATCAAACTTTTTTTTGGAATATTCACATTATGTAGAATATCTCGACTTTCAATAGTTACATACAAGTCTATAAAACATAGAAAAGCAGGATGCCCATGACGGGTACGTGTGGGATGAACCAAATCCTCATCAAATTTTATTTTTCCATTAGAGGGAGCTCGTACATGTTCGGCAGTACCACCCGTGAATACTCCGCCGGTATGAAAAGTTCTTAATGTTAGTTGAGTCCCCGGTTCCCCAATCGATTGACCCGCAATAATGCCTACGGCTTCTCCCAACTCGACCAGGTCACCATGAGTAGGACTCCGGCCATAACATAATTGACAGATCCAAGATGTACTCCTACAAGTAAAAGGAGTTCGAATATATATTGGGTGTGTTCGAAAGGTTATGAATCGATTAACAAGTCCAATTCCAATATCTTTATTTCGAGTGGCAATGCATCGTAGACCAATATATATATCGTCTGCTAATACACGACCAATTAGTGTTTGGACAAAAATATTTTCCGTCATCCCATTTTGAGGACTCACGGAAATACCTCGGATAGTACCACAATCCGTTCTACGTACAAGAATGTGTTGAACTACTTCAACAAGTCTACGCGTGAGGTATCCAGCATCTGATGTTCGTACAGCAGTATCTACAACTCCTTTGCGGGCTCCGTAGCAAGAAATTATATATTCTGTCAAAGAAAGCCCTTCCCTTAAATTGCTTTGAATGGGTAAATCAATCATTTGTCCTTGAGGATCCGACATTAATCCTCTCATACCTACTAATTGGTGTACTTGAGATACATTTCCTCTAGCCCCCGAAAAGGACATTAGATGGACTGGATTAGAGGGATCAGTCATCCGAAAATTAGGATTCATTTCTTGTCTCAAATATTCACTTGTAGCATACCATATCTCAATGGATTGACGTAATTTTTCTACCACATGTACATTCCCATAATGATGGTTTTTCTCTAAAAGAAAACTTTGTTGTTCAGCGTCTTGAACTAACCATCCCTTAGAAGGTATTGTTAAAAGATCATCAATTCCTAATGAAATAGATGTAGCAGTGGCTCGCTGGAAACCCAAAGCCTTCACCTGATCCAGGATATGTGATGTATATGCCATTCCAAAATGATCTATTAATCTGCTAATAAGTCGTTTCATAGCAGTTCCATCTATCACCTTATTGTGAAAGACCAGATCGGTCCGTTCTGCCATAAGGACCTCCATATTCTGCTGAGTAAGATTCCACAATGGGCCTGGTTCAGTGATTCGAAAACTTCCTTTCCTCAATCTTGATTCACACAGAAATTCAGAAATTATGATACCGGTGAAATTGGAGAGACCCGAATTCTCACAAGTATGGGCATCACTAATAGAATTTATTAGTTTTTAGATTTCTATAGAGCATGAGTTAGATAGCCTATGAGTCCTATGAGTAGGCCCGCCA